TTCTTACGTGAACCAATACGTCTATTTCTACGTGAACCAATTTTTGGTATAGGTTTTGCCATATTTTATCATCTCATAAATATAAGTCAGAGATATATGGATATATCCATTTCATGTCAAAACAGATCCTGGTTTTTTTTACTGATTTTTTTTACTGATTTTTTGTACATCTGTACATCAGGTCCTTTCGATTTTGGGAGTCCTTTTTGGTTTAAAAAGATTATCCTTGTCTTTGTTTATGTCTCGGGTTGGAACAAATTACTATAATTCGTCCCCGCCTACGGATCAATCGACATTTTTCACAAATTTTACGAACGGAAGCCCTTATTTTCATATTTGTCACTCCTTTTCTTAATTCGGAATCTACTTAATTGATTGGAAGAAAATAAGTTTCTTAAAATTTTTAACTTCGAATTGTATCCCTACGAAAGAATGTTGAAATCAAAAAATCACCCAATTATTTGAGTCTTTACTTTTGAATATACAAATTATATGCCCTTTAGTTGAATCATAAGAACTTACCACAATTTTTATTCTATTTACTGGTAGTATACGTATAAAATTACGTTGAACCTTTCCCGAAGCAAAACCCAGAATCGGATTTTCGTTATCTAAACGAACTCGAAACATACATACCGTTGGGACGTAGTTCAGTAATTAAACCCTCGCGAATCCGTTTTTGTTCTTTCATTCCAGGTAAAACGGCTTTGAAGCATCAACTAATCAAAGAGGCATAATATTAGAAACCTACCCTTTACTCTTTTTTTTTTTCACAAATATGAAAGTTCCGCATATAATTCGGCTATCAGAAAGATTACCATATATAACACAAAATTTCCCCGCCGATTCCTTCTATTCGAGCCTCTCGGTCTGTCATTATCCCTCGAGAAGTAGAAAGAATTACAATCCCCATTCCGCCTAAAATTCTCGGAATTCCTTGATAGTTAGAATAAATTCGTAGGCCGGGCCGGCTGATCCGTTTTAAATTTAAAACAGTTCTATATGATCCTTTCCTATTTCTCCTATGTCGTAGGGTTAAAACCAAAAAATATTTATTGCTTTCCTGATGTTTTCTCACGTTTTCAATAAAACCTTCTCGTAAAAGGATTTTAACAATATTTTCAGTCATGTTAGTAGATGGTATTCGAACTGTTCTTTTTTCATTCATGTCAGCATTTCGTATAGAGGTTATTATGTCAGCAATAGTGTCTTTACTCATGATAAACTAAGATTATTGTTGCCCCCGAATTTGGATATAATCAACATGCTCTATTTCTTTTTTTTCTGAATTCATAAATATTTATGAATTTAAAAAGGTATATGCGTGATATACAAACAATCTACTAATTTAATTTAAATTAATCCATTTCATTCAAATACTATAAACTATATCACGGTATTCCCTTATAATACTTCAGGTGCTAATGAAACTATTTTAGTGAAATTTAACTGTCTTAATTCCCGGGGGATCGCGCCAAAAATTCGGGTTCCCTTTGGATTTCCTTCTTGATCAATAACAACTGCAGCATTGTCATCATATCGTATTATCATACCGTTGTCGCGTTTGAGTTCTTTACAAGTACGTACAATTACAGCTCGAATAACTTCTGATCTTTCTAGAGGTGTATTTGGTACTGCTTCTTTGATTACAGCAACAATAACGTCACCAATATGAGCATATCGTCGATTACTAGCTCCTATGATTCGAATACACATCAATTCTCGGGCCCCGCTGTTATCCGCTACGTTCAAATGGGTTTGAGGTTGAATCATATCTTTTTTTTATTGGTTTTGTCTTTTTCAATGTAAAGGGTGAAAAAAAAAAGAAATATTGTTTGTTCAAAACAAAACAAGAAACCTACAATTGTTTTTTATCAAAAAAATTCTTTCCTTTTGTTCTACATTCCTATCCTATACCGAAAGAATGAATTGAGTTCGTATAGGCATTTTTGATGCCGCTATTGAAATAGCCCTTCTGGCTATATTTTCTGCCACTCCGCTCATTTCATAAAGTATTCTGCCGGGTTTAACAACAGCTACCCAATATTCGGGAGATCCTTTCCCCGAACCCATACGTGTTTCTGTAGGTCTTACTGTAACTGGTTTGTCTGGAAATATACGTACCCAGATTTTTCCACCGCGGCGTGCATTTCGTGTCATTGCTCGCCGCCCCGCTTCTATTTGTCTAGACGTGATCCAAGCGGGTTCAAGTGCTTGAAGAGCATATCTACCAAAGCAAATACGATTACCTCGATAAGACATTCCTTTCATTCTTCCTCTATGTTGTTTACGGAATCTGGTTCTTTTGGGGTTATAGTTGATGGTTGTTTATCAATTCCACCCATCTCTACTACAGAACCGGACATGAGAATTTCTTCTCATCCAGCTCCTCGCGAATTAAACGATTAAAAATAAAATACATGGTGAATAATATACTGAATTGGGGGATTCTTTGAAATTTCATTTAATAATTTTTTTCTTTTGATATATAATTAACCGCATATTCTATTTATAGATAATGTCATTTAGGTATAATGAATGTTATAATGAATCTTTATTTTGCTTTTTATTATCATATCGAATTTACTCAAATTTCTAAAAAAAAAAAATTCGCGGGCGAATATTTACTCTTTCAACATTCAGTTGTAAGATTAGTCTATGACATGACCTTTCAAAAAAAAAAAATGATTCTGGTTCGTTCCGCCATCCTACCCACTGAATCATTAGGATTCGTTTTCAATAGAATCTTATGCATTCACAGGTTCTGTCGTTCCCACCACCTCTCGAGTAATGATTAGGTCTGAATTCTACAATGGAGCCCTTAATGAAATTTTTTTTTGAGTCAACCTTCTCAGTCTTTATTGGCTCGGGGCTCTTGATTTGTGGTTCTATCCACGTATTTGTCTAATGTCTAATTAGGGATCAATCAGTATTGATGCTTTATTACATTCCTTTTTATGAGGTAACTCATAGACCGTACATATTGGAATCATATATCGTTGATATTCTTGTTCTATCTTTCTCTCACCTTTCCATTTATCTGTATACTTTTCTTGCTTTACAACTCATAATCAGATTGGTTTTTCTTTTTTGTTTATGCAAAAAAGATTTCAGTTGCTACAATGATATGACTTATATATCATATATATCATATTTTGACTGGCTCTTTCTTTATATCCAGATAATGCGAAGCGATGAGTTGGTTATTAGTTCTATAGTTATTAGTTCGTACTACGGGTTTTTCCATTTTTTTTGAATCCTAATCCTAAAAAAACCAACGAGTCACACACTAAGCATAGCAATTATATCAAATGATTAATCGAATTTTTATTCAACCTTATAGAATTGTTCATTTTTTTTATCACTAAATAGAAATAGAACTAAATACAAGTCAAGTAAATGCTTATTATTCTTCGTCTACAAATATCCAAATTTTGATACCTAATACCCCATAGATAGTTCGAACTGCGTAGGAACAATAATCTATTTTGGCTCGAATGGTTTGTAGAGGAACCCTGCCTTCTCTGATCCATTCGACACGTGCAATTTCTTTTCCGTCGATACGCCCTGCAATTTGTACTTGAATTCCTTTTGTACCTGCCTGCTCAGTTAATTCAATAGCCTTTTTCATTGCTTTGCGAAATGAAACTCTATTTTTTAATTGTCCGGCTATAAATTCCGCAAGAATATTGGGGTGCCCATAAGGGTTTACAATTCTTGTAATAGCAATGTTGAGTTTTCGGTTTACACAATTGAGTTCTTTTTGTACATTGAACTGTAATTCTTCGATTTTGCGAGTCCTGTCTTCTATTAATAACTTGGGGAATCCCATATAGATTATGACTTGAATCAAATCGATTCTTTTTTGAATCTCTATACGTGCAATTCCCTCGACATTAGAGGATATTTTCAGATTTTTTTGTACATAATTTTTGATACAATCTCGTATTTTTTGATCTTCTTGTAGATCCTCGGAATAATTTTTTGGTTGTGCAAACCAAAGAGAATGATGACTTTGGGTTGCACCAAGTCTGAAACCAAGTGGATTTATTTTTTGTCCCATAGTCCCCCACTACTATATATATCGTGAAACGTCATATCGGTGTATTTTTTTTTTTTTTTTATCCGTTCGGTTTTTTTTAAGCATAACATAATATAGCGTATTTGTAGTTTTTCTAATATAGAATATTCTTTCTTTAAATATTCCTCCGCTCTTTTGTCCTTTTATCTTTTTCTAGTTGTTCATCTACAGATATATCTTTCAACACAATAGTTATATGACAGGTGGATCTTCTTATCGGATAACCCCGCCCTCGAGCTCGGGGTTTTAATTTTTTCACAGTGGTGCCCTCGTTGACTTCAGCTTTACTAACGATTAAACTTGTTTCATTCAAACCTTTATTGTGATTAGCGTTTGCTGCTGCAGAATAAACCAATTTTAAAATGTCATAACATGCTCGATAAGGCATGAGTTCTAGTATCATAAGTGTTTCTTCATAGGAACGCCCACGAATTTGATCAATTACTCTTCTCGCTTTGTGAGCAGAAATACATATATGTTGGCCTGAAGCGGCTACTTCTGTATATTGGTTCGGCTTTCTGTTCTTTTTCTCCATAATTATAAGGTTCACCTCTCATTAATAAACGATAAGCATCTATATTCACTTTTTTTATTTTTATTAATTAGAATTAATAAATTATTAACTTATTAACGCCGAGATCTATTATCACCTTTCGCATGCCCCCGGAAATTTAGAGTCGGTGAAAATTCTCCCAATTTATGTCCTACCATACGATCTGTTATATAAATAGGCAAATGCTCCCTTCCATTATGGATAGCAATAGTATGCCCGATCATTGTAGGTATAATGGTAGACGCTCGAGACCAAGTTATTATTATTTCCTTTTCTGCTTTTGTGTTAAGTTTATTTATTTTTCTTAATAAATGATTTGCTACAAAAGGATTTTTTTTCAGTGAACGTGTCACAATTAATTACTCC